GTTCTTGTAGCTTATAGAAAGCATGACACTGAAGATGTCAAGATGGCTGCCACACACACCCAAGGACAAAAGACTTAGTCCTAACCTTACTGTTAGTTTTTGCTAGGTATATACATGCAAGTATCCGCGCTCCAGTGTAGATGCCCTGGACACCCCCAAGTGGGTAGATAGGAGCGGACATCAGGCTCACCACAACCGTAGCCCAAGACGTCTTGCAATTGCCACACCCCCACGGGTCATCAGCAGTAGTTAATATTAAGCAATGAGTGTAAACTTGACTTAGCCATAGCAAATCTAGGGTTGGTAAATCCTGTGCCAGCCACCGCGGTCATACAGGAGACCCAAATTAACTTTATAACGGCGTAAAGAGTGGTCACATGCTATCCAAGTAGCTAAGATTAAAAAGCAACTGAGCTGTCATAAGCCCAAGATGCCAATAAGGCCTCCACATCAAAGAAGATCTTAGAACAACGATTGATTGAACTCCACGAAAGCCAGGGCCCAAACTGGGATTAGATACCCCACTATGCCTGGCCCTAAATCTTGATGCTTACACCTACTAAAGCATCCGCCCGAGAACTACGAGCACTAACGCTTAAAACTCTAAGGACTTGGCGGTGTCCCAAACCCACCTAGAGGAGCCTGTTCTGTAATCGATGATCCACGATATACCCGACCATTCCTTGCCAAAACAGCCTACATACCGCCGTCGCCAGCCCACCTCCCCTGAAAGCCCAACAGTGAGCGCAACAGCCCCACCACGCTAACAAGACAGGTCAAGGTATAGCCTATGGAATGGTAGTAATGGGCTACATTTTCTAAACTAGAACATACGGCAAAGGGGTATGAAATAACCCCTAGAAGGCGGATTTAGCAGTAAAGTGGGACAATCGAGCCCTCTTTAAGCCGGCCCTGGGGCACGTACATACCGCCCGTCACCCTCCTCATAGGCGCCCCCCCCCCCATAAACTAATAAGCTATCCAGCCAAAGATGAGGTAAGTCGTAACAAGGTAAGTGTACCGGAAGGTGCACTTAGGCTACCAAGACGTAGCTTAAACAAAAGCATTCAGCTTACACCTGAAAAATGTCTGCTACACCAGATCGTCTTGATGCCAAATTCTAGCCCAACCTACATGACCTAAAATAACAAAGCTACTTCCCCCACATCTAACTAAAGCATTTACTAGTCCTAGTATAGGCGATAGAAAAGACACCACTGGCGCGATAGAGATCACGTACCGTAAGGGAAAGATGAAATAACAATGAAAACTAAGCTATAAACAGCAAAGATCAATCCTTGTACCTTTTGCATCATGGTCTAGCAAGAAAAACCAAGCAAAATGAATTTAAGTTTGCCATCCCGAAACCCAAGCGAGCTACTTACGAGCAGCTATTATTGAGCGAACCCGTCTCTGTGGCAAAAGAGTGGGATGACTTGTTAGTAGAGGTGAAAAGCCAACCGAGCTGGGTGATAGCTGGTTGCCTGTGAAACGAATCTAAGTTCCCTCTTAATTCTTCTCCAAGGAAACCCACAAACCCTAATGAAGCGAATTAAGGGCTATTTAAAGGAGGTACAGCTCCTTTAAAAAAGAATACAATCTCCACGAGCGGATAAATAACGACCCCTCCCGCACTGTGGGCCCTCAAGCAGCCATCAACAAAGAGTGCGTTAAAGCTCTATACCACAAAAATACAAGAACCCAATGACTCCCTCCCCATTAACAGGCCAACCTATACTCAAATAGGAGAATCAATGCTAGAATGAGTAACCAGGGTACCCCCTCTACGACGCAAGCTTACATCCGCACATTATTAACAAACCACCAATATACGACAAATCAAACAAGCACAGTATTAACCATCTTGTTAACCCGACAGAGGAGCGTCCACTAAGAAAGATTAAAACCTGTAAAAGGAACTAGGCAAGCCCGTCAAGGCCCGACTGTTTACCAAAAACATAGCCTTCAGCAAACCCAAAACAAGTATTGAAGGTGACGCCTGCCCGGTGACCTACATCGTTCAACGGCCGCGGTATCCTAACCGTGCAAAGGTAGCGCAATCAATTGTCCCATAAATCGAGACTAGTATGAATGGCTAAACGAGGTCTTAACTGTCTCTTACAGGCAATCGGTGAAATTGATCTCCCTGTACAAAAGCAGGGATAAACCCATAAGACGAGAAGACCCTGTGGAACTTCAAAACCAGCAACCACCTTAAATCACATACTCACCTACCAGGCTCACTGACACACAAGATCCTGGCCCGCGTTTTTCGGTTGGGGCGACCTTGGAGCAAAACAAAACCTCCAAAAATTGGACCATACCTCTAGACCAAGAGCAACCTCTCAACGTGCTAACAGCATCCAGACCCAATACAATTGATCAATGGACCAAGCTACCCCAGGGATAACAGCGCAATCTCCCCCGAGAGTCCGTATCGACAGGGAGGTTTACGACCTCGATGTTGGATCAGGACATCCTAGTGGTGCAGCCGCTACTAAGGGTTCGTTTGTTCAACGATTAACAGTCCTACGTGATCTGAGTTCAGACCGGAGCAATCCAGGTCGGTTTCTATCTATGACAAACTCTTCCCAGTACGAAAGGATAGGAAAAGTGAGGCCAATACCACAAGCAAGCCTTCGCCTTAAGTAATGAAACCAACTAAACCACAAAAGGCTATCACACCACACCACGTCCAAGAAAAGGACTAGCTAGCGTGGCAGAGCTCGGAAAATGCAAAAGGCTTAAGTCCTTTAACTCAGAGGTTCAAATCCTCTCCCTAGCTTAACCTAAACCTCCCCAAATGATCAACCACCCCCTCCTAATTAACCTCATCATAGCCCTCTCCTATGCCCTCCCCATCCTAATCGCAGTGGCCTTCCTTACACTAGTAGAACGTAAAATCCTAAGCTACATGCAAGGCCGAAAAGGCCCAAACGTTGTTGGCCCATTCGGACTCCTCCAACCCCTAGCAGATGGCGTAAAACTATTTATTAAAGAACCCATCCGACCATCAACATCCTCCCCAGCCCTATTCATCGCAACCCCAATATTAGCCTTACTTTTAGCAATCTCTATCTGAATCCCACTACCCCTCCCATTCTCCTTAGCAGACCTTAACCTAGGCCTACTCTTCCTGCTAGCCATGTCAAGCCTAGCAGTGTACTCCATTCTATGATCGGGCTGAGCCTCCAACTCCAAATATGCTCTAATCGGGGCATTACGGGCAGTAGCTCAGACAATTTCCTACGAAGTCACATTAGCCATCATCCTCCTCTCCATCATCCTCCTCAGCGGCAACTACACCCTCAACGCTCTCGCAACCACTCAAGAGCCCCTATACTTAATCTTCTCCTGCTGACCCCTAGCCATAATATGATACGTCTCTACACTCGCCGAAACCAACCGCGCCCCCTTCGATCTAACAGAAGGGGAGTCCGAACTAGTATCTGGATTCAACGTAGAATATGCAGCAGGCCCCTTTGCACTATTCTTCCTAGCTGAATACGCTAACATTATATTCATAAATACACTAACCACAATTCTATTCTTTAACCCAAGCTTCCTCAACCCACCCCAAGAACTGTTCCCGGTCATCCTAGCCACAAAAGTCCTGCTCCTATCAGCAGGGTTCCTATGAATTCGCGCTTCCTACCCACGATTCCGATATGACCAGCTGATGCATCTACTATGAAAAAACTTCCTGCCCCTCACATTAGCCCTATGCCTCTGACACACCAGCATACCAATTTCCTATGCGGGCCTGCCTCCCTATATAAGATCACACCGGAAATGTGCCTGAATACTAAGGGTCACTATGATAAAGTGAACATGGAGGTATACCAGCCCTCTCATTTCCTAATACTTAGAAAAGCAGGAGTCGAACCTACACTAGAGGAATCAAAACCCTCCATACTCCCATTATATTACTTTCTAGTAGGGTCAGCTAAACAAGCTATCGGGCCCATACCCCGAAAATGATGGTTTAACCCCTTCCCCTGCTAATGAACCCCCAAGCAAACCTAATCTTCATCGCCAGCTTACTCCTAGGAACAACCATCACCATCTCAAGCAACCACTGAATCACAGCCTGAATGGGCCTCGAAATTAATACACTCGCTATCCTCCCACTAATCTCAAAATCTCACCACCCACGAGCCATCGAAGCCGCCACTAAATATTTCCTCACCCAAGCAGCTGCTTCCGCCTTAGTCTTATTTTCTAGCATGACCAATGCATGATGCACCGGGCAGTGAGATATCACTCAACTCACCCACCCAACATCCTGCCTAATTCTAACTTCCGCAGTAGCAATAAAATTAGGACTAGTACCATTCCATTTCTGATTCCCAGAAGTACTCCAAGGCTCCCCCCTCACTACCGGTCTCCTCTTATCCACCCTCATAAAACTCCCCCCAATCACACTGCTCTACATAACCTCCCCCTCACTCAACCCCACACTATTAACTACCCTGGCCATCTTCTCAGCGGCCCTTGGAGGATGAATAGGCCTCAATCAAACACAAATCCGAAAAATCCTAGCCTTCTCCTCTATCTCCCACCTAGGCTGAATAGCAATCATCATCATCTACAACCCCAAACTCACCCTCCTTAACTTCTACCTATACACCATAATAACTGCAGCCGTGTTTCTTACCTTAAACACAATCAAAGTGCTCAAACTATCCACCCTAATAACTACATGAACTAAAATCCCATCTTTAAGCGCAATACTACTCCTAACCCTACTATCCCTAGCAGGCCTCCCCCCTCTAACAGGATTCCTACCTAAATGACTTATCATTCAAGAACTGACTAAACAAGACATAGCCCCGGCAGCTATACTTATTTCCCTCCTCTCATTACTAAGCCTATTCTTCTACCTGCGCCTTGCATACTGCACAGCCATCACACTCCCCCCACACACCACAAACCACATGAAACAATGGCGCACTAACAAACCAACCAGCATCACAATTGCCATATTAACCACTATATCCATCATACTCCTTCCCATCTCCCCTATAATCCTTACCGCCATCTAAGAAACTTAGGATTACCTAAACCGAAGGCCTTCAAAGCCTTAAACAAGAGTTAAACCCTCTTAGTTTCTGCTAAAGTCCGCAGGCCACTACCCTGCATCCCCTAAATGCAACTCAGGTGCTTTAATTAAGCTAGGACCTTTAACCTTCTAGACAGATGGGCCTCGATCCCACAACAATATAGTTAACAGCTATATGCCCTAACCAACAGGCTTCTGCCTAAGGCTCCGGTACATAATCAATGCACATCAATGAGCTTGCAACTCACTATGAACTTCACTACAGAGCCGATAAGAAGAGGAATCGAACCTCTGTAAAAAGGACTACAGCCTAACGCTTATACACTCAGCCATCTTACCTGTGACCTTCATTAACCGATGACTATTCTCAACCAACCACAAAGACATTGGAACCCTTTACCTAATTTTCGGCGCATGAGCTGGAATAGTGGGTACCGCCCTAAGCCTTCTCATCCGGGCAGAACTAGGCCAACCCGGAGCCCTCCTGGGAGACGACCAGGTCTATAACGTAGTCGTCACAGCCCACGCCTTTGTAATAATCTTCTTCATAGTTATACCAATCATAATTGGAGGATTTGGAAACTGACTAGTTCCTCTAATAATTGGAGCCCCAGACATGGCGTTCCCACGAATAAATAACATAAGCTTTTGACTACTCCCCCCATCTTTCCTTCTCCTCCTAGCATCTTCTACCGTCGAAGCAGGTGTCGGCACAGGCTGAACAGTATACCCCCCACTAGCAGGCAATCTAGCCCATGCTGGAGCCTCAGTCGACCTTGCAATTTTCTCCCTACACCTAGCCGGTATCTCCTCAATCCTAGGGGCTATCAACTTCATTACAACAGCAATCAATATAAAACCCCCTGCCCTTTCACAATACCAAACCCCCTTATTCGTATGATCAGTCCTAATCACTGCAGTCCTCCTACTCCTATCCCTTCCAGTCCTCGCTGCAGGAATCACAATACTCCTTACAGACCGCAACCTTAACACCACATTCTTCGACCCTGCCGGAGGAGGGGACCCCGTCCTATACCAACACCTGTTCTGATTCTTCGGACACCCAGAAGTCTACATCCTAATCCTCCCAGGATTCGGAATCATCTCCCACGTAGTAACATACTACGCAGGTAAAAAAGAACCGTTCGGTTACATAGGAATAGTATGAGCCATGCTGTCCATTGGATTCCTAGGCTTCATCGTCTGAGCCCACCACATGTTCACAGTAGGTATAGACGTCGACACTCGCGCATACTTCACATCCGCTACCATAATCATTGCCATCCCAACCGGGATCAAAGTATTCAGCTGACTAGCTACACTCCATGGAGGCACAATCAAATGAGACCCACCTATACTATGAGCCCTAGGCTTCATCTTCCTGTTCACCATCGGAGGACTAACAGGAATCGTCCTAGCAAACTCCTCACTAGACATCGCCCTACATGACACTTACTACGTAGTAGCCCACTTCCACTACGTCCTATCTATAGGAGCAGTATTTGCAATCCTGGCAGGCTTCACCCACTGATTCCCCCTGTTCACCGGCTACACACTCCACTCAACATGAGCCAAAACACATTTCGGTGTAATATTCGTAGGTGTAAACTTAACTTTCTTCCCCCAACACTTCCTAGGTCTAGCCGGCATGCCACGACGATACTCAGACTACCCAGACGCCTACACACTATGAAACACCATCTCCTCAGTAGGATCACTTATTTCCCTAACAGCCGTAATCATGCTAATCTTTATCATCTGAGAAGCTTTCGCATCAAAACGTAAAGTCCTACAACCAGAACTAACAAGCACTAACGTCGAATGAATCCACGGCTGCCCACCCCCATTCCACACTTTCGAAGAACCTGCCTTTGTCCAAGTCCAAGAAAGGAAGGAGTCGAACCCCCATATGTTGGTTTCAAGCCAACCGCATAAACCACTTATGCTTCTTTCTCATAAAGAGATGTTAGTAAAATAATTACATAGTCTTGTCAAGACTAAATTGCAGGTGAAAACCCAGTACATCTCTACCCAATATGGCCAACCACTCACAACTTAACTTCCAAGACGCTTCCTCACCCATTATAGAAGAACTGATAGGATTCCACGACTACGCTCTAATAGTCGCACTAGCAATCTGCAGCCTTGTCCTATATCTACTAACTCACACACTTACAGAAAAACTGACATCAACCACAGTCAACGCACAAGTAATCGAACTTGTCTGAACAATCCTCCCCGCCATAGTCCTAGTCACGCTTGCCCTCCCATCCCTACGAATCCTCTACATAATAGACGAAATCAACGAACCTGACCTAACCCTAAAAGCCATCGGCCACCAATGATACTGAACCTACGAATATACTGACCTTAAAGACTTAACATTTGACTCTTACATAATCCCAACATCAGACCTCCCCCTAGGACACTTCCGCCTACTAGAAGTAGACCATCGCGTTGTCATCCCAATAAGCTCCACCGTCCGAGTTATCGTCACTGCCGACGACGTCCTTCACTCATGAGCTGTCCCCAGCCTAGGCGTAAAAACCGACGCAATCCCAGGACGCCTCAACCAAACCTCCCTCTTTGCCTCCCGACCAGGCATCTTCTACGGACAGTGCTCAGAAATTTGCGGAGCCAACCACAGCTTCATGCCAATCGTCGTAGAATCTACCCCTCTCGCTAACTTTGAAAGCTGATCCTCCCTAATATCATCTCAATCATTAAGAAGCTATGAACCAGCATTAGCCTTTTAAGCTAAAGAAAGAGGGACCTCCCCTCCTTAATGATATGCCTCAACTAAACCCCAACCCCTGATTTTTTATCATGATCGCTTCATGACTCACCTTTTCCTTAATCATCCAACCCAAACTTCTCTCATTCGTAACAATAAACCCCCCTTCTAACAAACCACCCATCACCCCAAGCACTACCCCCTGAACCTGACCATGAACGTAAGCTTCTTCGACCAATTCTCAAGCCCATCCTTCCTAGGAATTCCACTTATCCTCATCTCAATAACATTTCCAGCCCTACTACTACCATCCCTAGACAACCGATGAATCACCAACCGACTTTCAACCCTCCAATTATGGTTCATTAACCTAATCACAAAACAACTAATAACACCCCTAAACAAAAAAGGGCACAAATGAGCACTAATCCTAACATCCCTTATGATCTTCCTCCTACTTATTAACCTCCTAGGACTACTACCTTACACCTTCACCCCAACCACCCAGCTATCCATAAACCTAGCCCTAGCCTTCCCCCTATGACTAGCAACCCTCCTAACAGGACTACGAAACCAACCCTCCGCCTCACTAGCGCACCTCCTACCAGAAGGTACCCCCACCCTACTAATCCCAGCCCTCATCCTAATCGAAACAACGAGCCTCCTCATCCGCCCATTAGCCCTAGGGGTACGCCTAACAGCCAACCTCACAGCAGGCCACCTACTCATCCAACTTATCTCCACGGCCACAACAGCCCTATTCTCCACAATGCCAGTAGTCTCGCTCCTAACCTTCCTAGTCCTTTTCCTACTAACCATCCTAGAAGTAGCAGTAGCAATAATCCAAGCCTACGTCTTCGTGCTCCTACTAAGCCTATACCTACAAGAAAATATCTAACCCCCAATGGCACACCAAGCACACTCCTACCACATAGTTGACCCCAGCCCTTGACCCATTCTAGGAGCAGCCGCTGCTCTCTTAACCACCTCAGGATTAACAATATGATTCCACTATAACTCCCCCCGACTCCTTATCCTGGGCCTACTATCTACCGCCCTAGTCATATTCCAATGATGACGTGACATCGTACGAGAAAGCACATTCCAAGGCCACCACACCCCCACCGTGCAAAAAGGACTTCGTTATGGAATAACCCTATTCATCACATCAGAAGCCTTCTTCTTCCTAGGCTTCTTCTGAGCCTTCTTCCACTCAAGCCTAGCTCCCACACCCGAACTAGGAGGTCAATGACCACCCGTCGGAATTAAACCACTCAACCCCATAGAAGTCCCACTCCTAAACACTGCCATCCTACTCGCCTCAGGAGTCACCGTCACATGAGCACACCACAGCATTACAGAAGCCAACCGAAAACAAGCAATCCAAGCCCTATCCCTAACAGTCCTCCTAGGATTCTACTTCACTGCCCTACAAGCCATAGAATACTACGAAGCACCCTTCTCTATCGCCGACGGCGTCTACGGCTCAACATTCTTCGTCGCCACTGGATTCCACGGATTACACGTAATCATCGGCTCCACATTCCTACTCGTCTGCCTTCTACGCCTAATTAAATACCACTTTACATCAAACCACCACTTTGGATTTGAAGCAGCCGCCTGATACTGACACTTCGTAGACGTCGTATGATTATTCCTCTATATCTCAATCTACTGATGAGGATCTTACTCTTCTAGTATATTAATTACAATCGACTTCCAATCCTTAAAATCTGGTTTAACCCCAGAGAAGAGTAATAAACATAATCCTATTCATACTAACCCTATCACTAACCCTAAGCATCCTCCTAACCGCACTAAATTTTTGACTTGCCCAAACAGCCCCAGACTCAGAAAAACTATCCCCATACGAATGCGGATTCGACCCCCTAGGCTCCGCCCGACTCCCCTTCTCAATCCGCTTCTTCCTAGTAGCCATCCTCTTCCTCCTGTTTGACCTAGAAATCGCACTACTACTCCCCCTACCATGAGCCACCCAACTACACTCCCCCACCACCACCCTAACTTGAACCTCCACCCTTATTCTCCTTCTTACTCTAGGGCTAGTATACGAATGAACCCAAGGAGGACTAGAATGAGCAGAATAGCAGAAAGTTAGTCTAACCAAGACAGTTGATTTCGACTCAACAAATTATAGCCATAAATCTATAACTTTCTTCATGTCCTACCTCCACCTAAGCTTCTACTCAGCCTTCACCCTAAGCAGCCTAGGCCTAGCCTTCCACCGAACCCACCTAATTTCAGCCCTACTATGCCTAGAAAGCATAATACTATCCATATATGTCGCCCTAGCCATATGACCCATCCAAGTCCAATCATCAATCTCCACTATCCTACCTATCCTCATACTAACATTTTCCGCCTGCGAAGCAGGCACAGGCCTAGCCTTACTAGTAGCCTCAACCCGAACCCACGGATCTGACCACCTACACAACTTCAACCTCCTACAATGCTAAAAATTATCGCCCCAACTGCAATACTCCTTCCCCTAGCCATCCTCTCCCCACGCAAACATTTATGAACCAACATCACACTATACAGCCTACTCATCGCCACCATAAGCCTCCAATGACTCACACCCACATACTACCCAAACAAAGGCTTAACCCCATGAACATCCATCGACCAAATCTCTTCCCCCCTGCTAGTCCTTTCATGCTGACTCCTCCCCCTCATAATCATAGCAAGTCAAAATCACCTAGAACAGGAACCCATCAACCGCAAACGAGCCTTCGCCTCAACAGTAATTTTAGCCCAACTATTCATTCTTCTAGCTTTCTCCGCCTCAGAACTGATACTTTTCTACATCGCATTCGAAGCCACCCTCATCCCCACCCTCATCCTCATTACACGATGAGGCAGCCAACTAGAACGATTGAATGCCGGCATCTACCTCCTATTCTACACACTTGCCAGCTCCCTCCCCCTACTAATCGCCATCCTCCACCTACACAACCAAATCGGCTCACTATACCTCCCAATACTCAAACTCTCCCACCCCACACTAAACTCCTCTTGATCAGGCCTAGCCGCGAGCCTAGCCCTCCTACTAGCTTTCATAGTCAAAGCCCCCCTATACGGCCTACACCTATGACTCCCCAAAGCCCATGTAGAAGCCCCCATCGCCGGATCCATGCTACTAGCAGCCCTACTCCTAAAACTCGGAGGCTACGGCATCATACGAATTACAATTCTAGTACACCCATCCTCCAACAACCTACACTACCCCTTCATCACCCTAGCACTATGAGGAGCACTAATAACTAGCGCTATCTGCCTACGCCAAATCGACCTAAAATCACTAATTGCCTACTCATCCGTCAGCCATATAGGACTAGTCGTAGCCGCAACCATAATCCAAACCCAATGAGCATTTTCAGGCGCAATAATCCTAATAATCTCCCACGGCTTAACCTCCTCAATACTATTCTGCCTGGCCAACACCAACTACGAACGAACACACAGCCGAATCCTCCTACTCACACGAGGACTCCAACCCCTCTTACCCCTCATAGCCACCTGATGACTCCTAGCCAACCTAACAAACATAGCCCTCCCCCCAACAACAAACCTCATAGCAGAACTAACCATCGTAATCGCACTCTTCAACTGATCCGCCTTCACAATCATCCTAACAGGAACCGCAATTCTACTCACTGCCTCATACACCTTATACATACTAATAATAACCCAACGCGGTCCCCTTCCATCCCACATCACATCAATCCAAAACTCCTCCACACGAGAGCACCTACTCATAGCTCTGCACATAATCCCTATAATACTCCTAATCCTCAAACCCGAACTAATCTCCGGCATCCCCATATGCAAGTATAGTTTAAACCAAAACATTAGACCGTGACTCTAAAAACAGAAGTTCAACCCTTCTTACCTGCCGAGGGGAGGTAAAACCAACGAGAACTGCTAACTCTTGTATCTGAGTATAAAACCTCAGTCCCCTTACTTTCAAAGGATAACAGTAATCCAATGGTCTTAGGAGCCACTCATCTTGGTGCAAATCCAAGTGAAAGTAATGGACCTCTCACTAGTCCTAAACACATTCATACTCCTCACCCTAGCAACCCTCTCCACCCCCATCCTATTCCCCCTCCTATCCAACAACCTCAAAAACACCCCCGAAACAATCACAAACACAGTCAAAGCCTCCTTCCTAATCAGCCTAGTCCCCATAACAATCTACATTTATTCAGGGACAGAAAGCCTTACCTCCCTCTGAGAATGAAAATTCATCATAACCTTTAAAATTCCCATCAGCCTAAAAATAGACTTCTACTCCCTCACCTTCTTCCCCATCGCCCTATTCGTATCATGATCCATCCTACAATTCGCAACATGATATATAGCTGCAGATCCCTACATCACAAAATTCTTCACCTACCTTCTATTCTTCCTAATCGCCATACTCATTCTAATTATCGCCAACAACCTATTCATCTTATTCATCGGATGAGAAGGAGTCGGAATTATATCCTTCCTACTAATCAGCTGATGACACGGCCGAGCAGAAGCTAACACCGCCGCCCTCCAAGCCGTGCTTTACAACCGAATCGGAGACGTCGGACTTATCCTTTGCATGGCATGACTAGCCTCCGCCACAAACACCTGAGAAATCCAACAACTCCCTACCTCCCCCCAAACCCCCACACTACCACTACTAGGCCTCATCCTAGCTGCAACCGGAAAATCCGCCCAATTCGGCCTCCACCCATGACTTCCAGCCGCAATAGAAGGACCAACCCCCGTATCCGCCCTACTCCACTCAAGCACAATAGTAGTCGCCGGAATCTTCCTCCTCATCCGAACCCACCCTCTATTCAACAATAACCAAACCGCCCTAACCCTGTGCTTATGTTTAGGGGCCTTATCCACATTATTTGCAGCCACATGCGCTCTCACTCAAAACGACATCAAAAAAATTATCGCTTTCTCTACTTCAAGCCAACTAGGCCTAATAATAGTCACAATCGGATTAAACCTCCCCGAACTAGCCTTTCTCCACATTTCTACTCACGCCTTCTTTAAGGCCATACTCTTCCTATGCTCAGGCTCCATCATCCACAACTTAAATGGAGAACAAGACATCCGAAAAATAGGAGGAATTCAGAAAATACTCCCCACAACCACCGCATGCCTCACCATTGGAAACCTCGCCCTAATAGGAACACCATTCCTAGCAGGATTCTACTCAAAAGACCAAATCATCGAAAGCCTAAACACATCCTACCTAAACACCTGAGCCCTACTCCTAACCCTACTAGCCACATCCTTCACCGCAGTGTACACAATTCGCATAACCATACTAGTTCAAACCGGCTTCGTCCGAATCCCACCCTTAACCCCAATAAATGAAAACAACCCCGCAGTAACCTCCCCCATCACTCGCCTCGCATTAGGAAGCATCACAGCAGGATTCCTTATCACCTCATTCACCATCCCCACAAAAACCCCCCCAACAACCATACCACTCTCTATCAAAATAACCGCCCTAGTCGTAACAGCCCTAGGCATCTTCCTAGCCCTAGAAATCTCAAAAATAGCCCAAACACTTATCCTCAAAAAACAAACCCCCCTCTCAAACTTCTCAGTATCCTTAGGATACTTCAATCCCCTAACCCACCGCCTAAGCATAACCAACTCCCTCAAAGGAGGACAAAACATCGCATCCCACCTAATCGACCTCTCCTGATACAAAATACTAGGCCCAGAAGGACTAGCCAGCCTACAACTAAAAGCAACCAAAACCGCCACCCCTCTCCACTCAGGCCTAATCAAAGCCTACCTAGGATCATTCGCTCTATCCATCCTCATCATCCTCATATCTTCATACAGAAACAACCAATGGCCCTCAATCTTCGTAAAAACCACCGAATCCTTAAAATCATCAACAACGCCCTAATCGACCTCCCAACACCACCAAACATCTCAACATGATGAAACTTTGGATCCCTACTGGGCGTTTGCCTGATTACCCAAATCATCACAGGCCTCCTACTGGCCATGCACTACACAGCAGATACCAACTTAGCCTTCTCTTCTGTCGCCCACATATGCCGAGACGTACAATTCGGCTGACTCATCCGCAACCTTCACGCCAACGGAGCCTCCTTCTTCTTCATCTGCATCTACCTCCACATTGGCCGAGGCCTTTACTACGGCTCATACTTAAACAAAGAAACCTGAAACATCGGAATTATCCTTCTCCTAGCCCTCATAGCAACCGCCTTCGTAGGATACGTCCTCCCATGAGGCCAAATATCTTTCTGAGGAGCTACCGTAATCACAAACCTATTCTCAGCCATCCCCTACATCGGCCAAACACTAGTCGAATGAGCCTGAGGTGGATTCTCCGTCGACAACCCTACACTCACCCGATTCTTCGCCCTCCACTTCCTCCTCCCCTTCCTAATTGTAGGTCTCACCCTCGTCCACCTCACCTTCCTCCACGAAACAGGCTCAAACAACCCACTAGGAATCCCCTCAGACTGCGACAAAATTCCCTTCCACCCATACTACACCATCAAAGACATCCTAGGATTCGCACTAATACTTTCCCTACTAGTCTCACTAGCCCTATTCTCTCCCAACCTCCTAGGCGACCCAGAAAACTTCACCCCCGCCAATCCACTAGTTACTCCTCCCCACATTAAACCCGAATGATACTTCCTATTCGCCTACGCTATCCTCCGCTCCATCCCAAACAAACTAGGAGGCGTATTAGCTCTAGCCGCCTCAATCCTCGTCCTGTTCCTCGTCCCACTACTACACACATCCAAACTACGATCAATAACCTTCCGTCCCCTCTCACAAATCCTATTCTGAGCCCTAGTCGCCAACATCCTAATCCTCACCTGAGTAGGCAGCCAACCGGTAGAACATCCCTTCATCATCATCGGCCAACTAGCCTCATTCACGTATTTCACAATCATTTTAGTCCTCTTCCCCCTTGCGGCCATCCTAGAGAACAAAATACTTAAACTCTAATTCACTCTAATAGTTTATAAAAACATTGGTCTTGTAAGCCAAAGATTGAAGACTAAACCCCTTCTTAGAGTTACCCCACCACCCACCTCAGGAAGAAAGGACTCAAACCCTCCTCTCCAACTCCCAAAGCTGGCATTTTTCAACTAAACTACTTCCTGACCTTACCACTAAACAGCTCGAATTGCCCCCCGAGATAGCCCCCGTACAAGCTCCAACACCACAAACAAAGTTAACAACAACCCCCACCCTCCAATCAAAAGTAATCCCACCCCCTCTGAATACAATACCGCTACCCCACTAAAATCCGACCGAACCGACAACAAACCACCCCCATTCACCGTCCCCTCATCCACCAACAACCCCAACACTCCCCCCATAACAAGACCTACTACTACAACCAATCCCATCCCAAAACCATACCCAACAACATTCCAACTACCCCAAGCCTCCGGATAGGGCTCCGCCGCTAAAGACACCGAATACACAAACACTACCAGCATCCCCCCTAAATAAACCATCACAAGCACCAAAGAAACAAAAGAAACCCCCAAACTCACCAATCAACCACACCCCGCAACCGCCGCCACAACCAACCCCAACACCCCATAATAAGGAGACGGGTTAGATGCAACCGCCAACCCCCCCAAAACAAAACACAGCCCTAAAAATAGAACAAACTCTATCATAAAATTCTCGCTCGGCCTCTCTCCGAGATTTACGGCTTGAAAAGCCGTCGTTACAAAATTTAACTACAAGAACACCCAAATGCACCCCCCCCCTTCCCCCCCCAGTGCATTTTCTCTTGCTTCTAGGGTATGTATAATATGCATCACACTCTTTGCCCCATCAGACAGTCCATGAAATGTAGGACACCCCACATCATACGCTATGTCTCTCCACGAAAAGCCCAAACATTATCTCCAAAACGGATGGTATTTGGCCAACTCACCCACTAGGCACATTCTTGTTTCAGGTACCATATAGCCCAAGTGTTCCTACCTAAGGCCAAGCCGCAAGCGTTACCCAAAGACCCAGAGACTTATCTGTTATGCACAACACCCAACTAGCGAACGAGGAATATCCCAGTACACCTTTGCATTCCCCTAGTCTACTGAATTCGCCCACCTCCTAGGTAATATTCTCTACCAACAGCCTTCAAGCACTCCCAAGCCAGAGAACATGGTTATCTATTGATCGCGCTTCTCACGAGAACCGAGCTACTCAACGTCAGATATACCCTAAGTTATTGCACTGCAGGCGCATACATCTCCTACTCTTGCTCTTTTGCGCTATTGGTTGTAACTTCAGGATCATAACTTCCTCCTTTCCCTCTCACTTGCTCTTCACAGATACAAGTGGTCGGTTTGAATATTCCTCCCTATTCTCATTATCCCGGCATACCGACCTCCTACACTTGTTTTCTTTTAGCGTCTCTTCAATAAGCCCCTCAAGTGCAGAGCAGGTGTTATCTTCCTCTTGACATGTCCATCACATGACCGTCGCGCATATGAATCCCCTAACACCCAGAATGTCATGGTTTGACGGATAAGGTCGTCGCAAACTTGGCACTGATGCACTTTGACCCCATTCATGGAGGGCCCGCTAACTACCTCTAGACAACAGATAGTGTAATGGTTGACGGACATATTAATTATTTTATCATTTACTAGGAACTAGCATTTAAATTCCATTTTACGCATCTTTTTTTTTTTTTTATCTTGACATCAACGTTTTTTCATCAAACAACCAACCCACACTCTCCTACATTGTTCAAATCGTTCATCATCAATTCATCTTCAATTAACCTTCCTCTATAATCCCTGCTATTAAAAGTAAGAACCAACCACCATCTTTTTCTTTCTTTCCCCATACAAACTAACCCCAAAACCAGCCCCTTTTCAAAAACCAAACAAAAACACAAACCACAGTTACAAGCCATTAATTAACCACCCACCAACTCCC